TTCTGAGGAGTAGGTATCAATTTATGCCTAATTGCTCCGCCTATAGTTCCCTTAACTACATTTTCTAAACGAGCCAGAGCCAAACCGAGCTGGTCTTGTAAAAGATCCGCTACAGAGCGAATACGTTTATTTTTCAAATGATTCATATCATCAAGTGTACCCATGCCAAATTTCATCCCAATCAAATGATCGGCAGCTGCTAATATATCTCGTGGTAACAAAAATATATTGTTCTGAGGTATATTAAGATTAAGTCTCCAGTTAATATTTCGGCGACCAATCCTTCCTAATTCACACCTTTGGTGAAAGAATTTTTTTTGTAATTCCTTACATAAGGATTCAGAAAAAATTGGATCCCCACCTACACAAGAAAATTGTTGATAAAACTCCAAAATAGCATTTTCTTTTGACCCAATTTTTTTTTTCTCCTTATCGGTCAAGAAAGATAAGAAAATTTCAGGGTAGCAAACATTCTCTAAAATTTCTCTTAGATTCGAACCCATAGCTGATGATAGAACTAGAATAGATATTTTCTGTTTCCTACTCACACGAGCCCATATTCTTGCTTTTTTATCAATCTCTAATTCTAACCTGCCTCCCCAATCTGATATTATGGTGCCGGTATAGACCGAAATCCCGTTATGATCCAATTCTGACTGGTAATAGATACCAGGACTTTGCAATATTTGATTGATAACAATTCTGTATATTCCGTTTACTATAGAAGTTCCAAGGGAATTCATTAAAGGAATGTTTCCAATAAAAACTCTTTGTTCTTGCATATTCCTACTGGTTTTCCAAATTAACCCCGCGGATACATATAATTCAGAAGAATATGTAAGTGATTCATAGACAGCATCTCGTTCTTTTATCAGAGGTTCTACCAATTGATATGTTTCCACAAATAATTGAAATTCAATTTCGTGATCTATATCTTCAACTTTTGGAAATTTAGAAAGTTCTTCTATTAACCCCTGATCAATAAACCGATAAAACCCTTCAAATTGTATCTGATTTAATCCGGGTATTGTAGATGTTCCCTCTTTTCCATCCCCGAGCATCTTTTTTGAATTTCCCATTTATCCGTTTATTGAAAAATACCATCCCATCTCTCATTCTTCACCGAATCATATCCATAGAATTCGATCTAGCAATAATGGAATTTCTATTCTGTTTACTGAATCACATGAAATTTTATCCAACTCCAAAATATATGGAATGTATGAAATACGTATGAACGGAGACTAGATTCAATTGGAATTTTTTTATAATTATAAGAAATAGATCCAAATGGAACAGAATTGAGAAATACCACTGGAACTTATGGAGTTTTGTAAAGACTAGAAAAAAAGTAATTTCATTTTCACCTATGATATTACATATTCGATTGCATACCATTAAAAAATGTATTCATGCTTGGATCTGTTCGAGCAGATAAATATATAATAAATAGAAAACTTTTTTTTTTACCACTTTACTTTTTCATGTATTTGTATTTCATTGTTCAAAAAAATATTTGCAGAAAAAAGTTTTACCCTTTTTTGAATAGAGTATCATTGAATTGAAGTAGGTAAGAAAACTTGTGTTTTTTTAGTTATTAATTTTTTTTTTTTTTTTATAAAAAAGAATGCACAGATAAGATATATACGTCTATTTTTCTTCTTTTATTGGGGTACAGTTCTATTTGGGACAGCACATGCTGTGCTCTATCAAAAATTAAACTTTCTCTTCAATGTATTCAATGAAAAATTGAAATACAAAAATTTATTGAGAATTACTGCTCAAAAGCATCCCTAGAGAGATAAAATACCCCATTATAGAGCTATAGCTCTATAACACAACGTAACGTATGTTCTGATTCTGGGGTTTACATATACTCAGAATTACTGTTATAATTGAAATTGAAGAAGATTTTTTTTTTATTTTTAATTGAAAAAACTCAATATAGATTGGTTATAAATACATTTCTAATGATTTGCTTTTATTATTAGAAATAAAAAAATTAGAAATAAAAAAATGTCGATTTTAATTCAAAAATGGTCATGAATTTACAGTCAATAGTTAATGGTTCGGATTTATACTGGATTCTTCTATATTTTGTGACTGAAAAACTATATATTTTTTTCGGAGTTGAAAAAAAAAAAAGATAAAATTTGAATCTAGTTTCTATCGTTTTGGCGGCATGGCCGAGTGGTAAGGCGGGGGACTGCAAATCCTTTTTCCCCAGTTCAAATCCGGGTGCCGCCTCAACAACAGACTTGAAATCCCCTATTATAACAAACGTAGGAAAATACTCTTGATACTTTCTTTATCGTGATTCTAAGCCCCTGGCTCTCGAGGTTCCTTTCTCTAACCCAAAGTTTTGCCTATCAGATTCAAGGAAAACTTAAAGTAGTGGGGGGAAATCCGTAAATCTTTACTTTACCACTACTAAAATTAGTTCCACTTACTGAGTCTTCAATTAGATTGGGTAGCCAGAGGGGGAATTAAATTAATAGTTTTGAAAAGGACCTAAGATATTTTGGATACAGACTAATGAAAGTCTCGGAATGCTCAGACATTCAATCAATATTAGATTAGATGAATAATTGCCTTTCTTTTTACTTACAAAAATAAAAAAACGATAAAAGAAATAAAAAGTCTTATTCTTTCTATATGTGAGTCAGATTCCTTGGATACTTCGAAAAGTGTCCGTTTACTTGTGTTTACATCTTGTCGATTCTACTAGAAATTCTATAATAAGAATAACTCATTATAAGAATAAGATAAGTGTGTTTTTTGGAGTAGTTCATCAATGGTGACCAAATACCTCTCCCTTTTTTTGACTCTGTACCAGTGATTTCACTATTATTAGTATTAGTGAACAATAATGGAATAGTTTATTCATATTCATAGAAATAGGGGACAGAATTCACATGGATATAGTAAGTCTCGCATGGGCTGCTTTAATGGTAGTTTTTACATTTTCCCTCTCTCTCGTAGTGTGGGGAAGAAGTGGACTCTAGAAGTACTACTAATTGCGGTAATAATCAAACTCTATCAACCTGTATCAATTGTTTTAGTTTTATAGACCGTTCGGAAATTTTTTTTAAGATTTTTTTTTAGAAATTGGATTTCTGTTTTGTTTTATTGACTCATTTTCTATTTTTATATCAGGGTTTACACGGTTAACCATTCATGGGGTAACCCCTTTTCGAAATCTAAAGAAGTTTCCATCGAATTAGGATTATCTGTATTAAACGGATCAAACAAACAAATGAAATTGAGAAAGTATGTACATACATTTCATATTCTATTTATATTGATTAAAAAAAAAAAAGATATAGGTGGATTCCTTTATATTAAGATATTTCACTTGTACTTTATACATTACAATAACCATAATGGCTAGTATGGTAGAAAGAGATCTCTTTCTACCATACTAGCGGGCCCCTTAGGATACTACTACTGAGTCTAAGGCATTCCTTTCATTTAAGACGAGAAATTTAAATCCCTTTTTTCTTTGTTTTTTTTTCATTGATAGTAAAATTGTATTCAAATTAATCATTTTGACTAACCGTTTTTACGTAAATTATAAGCAAAAAAGCAGTAGGAATGAGAATGAAGAGTGCAGTAGCAATAAATGCAAGAATATTTACTTCCATAATTTAATCGTTTATTATTATTATTATTATTTTTTTATCTCGGGATTTAATCCCATAGAGATGAGAAATCTTTCGCTTGTAAACTCACTCAGATGAATTAGATTTCGATGATATTGAATGAAAGAAATATCATGAATAACAATAGCGTAGCTATGAAATCGACTCATCGTCAAGAATTTAATAGTATAACATAGGAAGATCCTTTATCCACACCGAATACATAATGAGATACCTGATCCAATCAAAAAATATTTATTTATTTTTCTTTTTCCCCGCTTTCTTTTCTACAACCTAGTACTTTACTTTACTTGTACAATCATCTGATGAAGTATCATAAAAAACCTTTTCTACTTCGATTGTTTACAAAAAGAGTTTATAAAGAACCTTAAATAAACAATAGAAATCAAATAGAGAAAACAAGTACGAAGTTCAATTTGAAATTTTCAAAAATTTTTAAGGGTCTATCGTCTTTTTGGAAAACAAATAAGGGGAGTGTGATAAAGACGAGTCCCAGTAAAAAAACTAAAATATTCCAAAAAATTAACTAAATTAAAATTAAATTTTCTTACGAGTTTTTTCTTCACCATCGGCTCTAATCTTTAAAAAGAGCATATTCATTAGGGAAGACTTATTTTATCTTTTTTTTTTTTAATATCCTCTTTACTTGGTTGGATTCGAACTTTTTTCAATTCCTTGACTTCATAGAAATAAAAGTATACATAGGTACTCTTGGCAAACGTATTATACGCCATCCTATTCCATTTTCCTACACGAGTTAATGGGAGATCAATTGACAAAAAGCAGAAACCCCATACAGTATCTCTTTCTTGAAGTGTTGAATGCTCTCAATAATTATCCTAATTTACATATGTCTCTCTACCATCAATTGGTGCTAGTTAAAATAATGGAAATACCCCTTTCTTTTGCTTGATGAAAAAAGAAAAAAAAAAGATAAATGAAACCATTTTGATCCCCTTGCCCAGAAACAAAAAGGGGAGTGGATGTCTTTTTTTATTGAATTCGCCGGGACTGACGGGGCTCGAACCCGCAGCTTCCGCCTTGACAGGGCGGTGCTCTGACCAATTGAACTACAATCCCATGGAAATCAAGTGGGTAGCTTACATATTCCTTCTTATGATTTCATTTTAATCATTTCAATTTGAGATTCAAATTAGTGTTTTGTAACAAATAAAGTCACAAGTGATATATTGATATCTATATGGATATCTCTTTAGTGAGAGCAAGACGGATTGCAGGTAATCCTTGCATTATTATCAAATCGATTGATAATCTATTTTTTAATTATAAAAAATAGATTATTTTCTCGACTCTGTTCATTAAAGTTTATATTTAAAG